GATATATAGCTCGGAGACGTAGAACAAAAATTCGTTTATTTGCATCAAGCTTTCGGGGTGCTCATTCGAGACTTACTCGAACTATTACTCAACAGAAAATAAGAGCTTTGGTTTCGGCTCATCGGGATAGAGATAGGCAAACGAGAGATTTTCGTCGTTTGTGGATCACTCGGATAAATGCAGTAATTCGCGAGAATAGGGTATCCTATAGTTATAGTAGATTAATACACGATCTGTACAAGAGGCAATTGCTTCTTAATCGTAAAATACTTGCACAAATAGCTATATCAAATAAGAATTGTCTTTATATGATTTCCAATGAGATCATAAAATAAAGGGATTGGAAGAAATCCACCGGAATAATTTAAATGGAGTTCCCCGGAGAATGAACTCCGGGAAGGTAGAGTAGAAATTAGTATAATAAAATATGATAATATGAGAAAGTGATAAAGTCGTCAAAATGAGCGAATGCGTTCAATAAAAAAAAAGATTTCTTCTTCTTCCCCGATTCTTTTTTTTTGTCTTACGACACGACAATCAAATCCGTATTCTCCGATTTTTCGAACAAAACATCAATCGGCGTTTGAGTTCAGATTGGAATTTTGATTCAATTGAAGAGTAAGCCTATTTATTTCTGGTTCTAAGCCCAGTAGTTCTAGCGGTCGACTCGGTTCTTTCAAATTGTTTCTCGTTATTAAGAAAAGGTAACAAAGATAAAATACGAGCTTGTTTTATAGCAATAGTAATTAATCGTTGTTGTTTTAAGGTCAATCTATTCACTCGTCTAGATAATATTTTTCCTTGTTCACTAATAAATCGACTAATTAAACTCATGTTTCTATAATCAATTCGATCCCCCGATTGGATCGGGGGCAAACGCCTACGAAAAGATCGCTTGGATTTAAGAAAAAGTCGCTTGGATTTATCCATGGTTTGTTTATTCCTTATCCCGAAAATCCTATTTCGGTCAAATCACAATCACAAATGAATTAGAATTAAGAAATAGGATTTGGTTTGTTTATATATAGATTTGTTTCTATTTAAATATAGGTTATATATAATATGTCATTTTTCCTGTTCCTTGGAAGGGTGACACACAGGCACTCGGTTCGATCTATTTCTTTATCTCCCCATGAATCGTATGTTTGTAACAATAGGGACAGAATTTTCTCAATTCCAATCGACTAGGTGTATTGTGTCGATTCTTTTGAGTAATATATCTGGAAATGCCCGTTGATTCTTTATTAACACCGTTTCGGACACAACTGGTACATTCCAAAATAACCGTTACTCGGACATCTTTACTCTTGGCCATGAACCTCCTTTGGGTTTTTGATTCACTCAACTCTTCTATTTTTTCGATCCGAAGCGAAGAAGAAAGGAACGAAAAAAAAGAAGTTGCTAACTCGAAATCCAATTAAAATTAATTATGAAAGATTTCGTTGCAATGAATAGTAAATAAAAATAATAAGTAATACAATGATTTCTAACTATATTTAGAATTGCAATACAGTATTTTATTTAAGTATCTTGTATGATACTGTTACCCTAGACCCACATTTCCATTTTCGTTCTCACTCTATTATTAATTTACTTAGAGCCTGAACCTGAACCCGAGTTTCACTGAGGTTGAATCCACTTTTATTCTTTTTCTTTCCTCCCTTTCTAAAAAGAGAAAAAAGAGGGGGAGAGGAATTAGTCACAGATATTTGATTGTATCTCTAATCTTCTTCAACCCTTCCCATGTCAATAACTAGAATGAAAAAAAGGGAATGTCAACGCATCCGGGAAGAAACGATTGATCTCTATCAATAGACCTGCTAAAGACCCGAACCATAGAGCACTTAGTACCGGTGCCACGGAGAGATATGTTTTTAGATCTCGCATTGAAAATCCTCCTTCTTTATTGTAATACATAATGGTAATACATATATGATCAGATGCATATGTAGTTAAGGACTACTTGTATTTGTACGCGGAATCCCTAATTCAAATTGAAATGTACAATGATTCGGCGGATAAGATTTTGTTTCATTTCTTAAAATTAAAAGAGAAAAATACGTCCCTTTCTTCCTGAGCATTCCCGAAAACTATTCATTTTTTTTTTACGGTGGATTTCATATGTATATAAGTCTTTTATTATTATTATATGTTATATGATATGAGACCAAAACAAAAAAGAAGACAAGATAAGTTGTGTATATTAATGGAAGAAATAACGATATGGAAAACAAGACAGGGATTCTTTACAATGACACTGTAGACCAATTGAAAGGGATGTAGCGCAGCTTGGTAGCGCGTTTGTTTTGGGTACAAAATGTCACGGGTTCAAATCCTGTCATCCCTACCGATTACTTCGCAGTAACGAGGGATCAATTGAGAATTGGACATACATAATCTTTCATTTTATGATACTAGATATGAGAGTATATGCATGCAAGATGTATGGGGGTTACAAAAAGAAAGAATCACAGTCTTCTCTATTGTGATAAGAAAGCGC